AATGTTCCCATTGGCGTGCATCCAGCAGGAATTGAACCTACGAATTTGCCAATTATGAGTTGGGCGCTTTAACCATTCAGCCATGGATGCTTAACAGGGATCATCGTACATCGTGAATAACCAAATTCCAATTGAAATGAAATCTTTAGGAGGAATCAATGAAACGACATCAATTCAAATCCTGGATATTCGAATTGAGAGAGATATTGAGAGAGATCAAGAATTCTCACTATTTCTTAGATTCATGGATCAAATTCGATTCAGTGGGATCTTTCACTCACATTTTTTTCCACCAAGAACGTTTTATGAAACTCTTTGACCCCCGAATTTGGAGTATCCTACTTTCACGTGATTCACAGGGTGCAACAAGCAATCGATATTTCACGATCAAAGGTGTAGTACTGCTTGTAGTAGTGGTCCTTATATCTCGTATTAACAATCGAGAGATGGTTGAAAGAAAAGATCTCTATTTGATGGGGCTTCTTCCTATACCTATGAATTCCATTGGACCCAGAAAGGAGACATTGGAAGAATCTTTTTGGTCTTCCAATAGAAATAGGTTGATTGTTTCGCTCCTGTATCTTCCAAAAAGGAAAAAGATTTCTGAGAGTTGTTTCATGGATCCGCAAGAGAGTACTTGGGTTCTCCCAAGAAAGAAAAAGCGTATCATGCCTGAATCTAACCGGGGTTCGCGGTGGTGGAGGAACCGGATCGGAAAAAAGAGGGATTCTAGTTGTCAGATATCTAATGAAACCGTAGCTGGAATTGAGATCTCATTCAAAGAGAAAGATAGCAAATATCTGGAGTTTCTTTTTTTATCCTATACGGATGATCCGATCCGCAAGGACCATGATTGGGAATTGTTTGATCGTCTTTCTCCGAGGAAGAAACGAAACATAATCAACTTGAATTCGGGACAGCTATTCGAAATCTTAGGGAAAGACTTGATTTGTTATCTCATGTCTGCTTTTCGTGAAAAAAGACCAATTCAGGGGGAGAGTTTCTTCAAACAACAAGGAGCTGGGGCAACTATGCAATCCAATGATATTGAGCATGTTTCCCATCTCTTCTCGAGAAACAAGTGGGGTATTTCTTTGCAAAATTGTGCTCAATTTCATATGTGGCAATTCCGCCAAGATCTCTTCGTTAGTTGGGGGAAGAATCAGCACGAATCGGATTTTTTGAGGAACGTCTCGAGAGAGAATTGGATTTGGTTAGACAATGTGTGGTTGGTAAACAAGGATCGGTTTTTTAGCAAGGTATGGAATGTATTGTCAAATATTCAATATGATTCCACAAGATCTATTTTCGTTCAAGTAACGGATTCTAGCCAATGGAAAGGATCTTCTTCTGATCAATCCAGAGATCATTTCGATTCCGTTAGAAATGAGAATTCAGAATATCACACATTGATCGATCAAACAGAGATTCAGCAACTAAAAGAGAGATCGATTCTTTGGGATCCTCCTTCCTTTCTTCAAACGGAACGAACAGAGATAGAATCAGATCGATTCCCGAAATGCCTTTTTGGATCTTCCTCCATGTCCTGGCTATTAACGGAACCTGAGAAGCGGATGAATAATCATCTGCTTCCGGAAGAAATCGAAGAATTTCTTGGGAATCCTACAAGATCAATTCGTTCTTTTTTCTCTGACAGATGGTCAGAACTTCATCTGGGTTCGAATCCTACTGAGAGGTCCACTAGAGATCCTAAATTGTTGAAGAAAAAACAAGATGTTTCTTTTGTCCCTTCCAGGCGAGCGGAAAAGAAAGAAATGGTTGATATATTCAAGATAATTACGTATTTACAAGATACCGTCTCAATTCATCCTTCGGAACCAGATCCGGGATGTGATATGGTCCCTGATATGGTTCCGAAGGATGAACCGGATATGGACAGTTCCAATAAGATTTCATTCTTGAACAAAAATCCATTTTTTGATTTCTTTCATCTATTCCATGACCGGAACAAAGGGGGATACGCGTTACGCCACGATTTTTTTGAATCAGAAGAGAGATTCCCAGAAATGGCGGATCTATTCACTCTATCAATAACCGAGCCAGATCTGGTGTATCATAGGGGATTTGCCTTTTCTATTGATTCCTACGGGTTGGATCAAAAAAGATTCTTGAATGAGGTATTCAACTCCAGAGATGAATCGAAAAAGAAATCTTTATTGGTTCTACCTCCTCTTTTTTATGAGGAGAATGAATCTTTTTCTCGAACGAGGATCAGAAAAAAATCGGTCCGGATCTACTGCGGGAATGAGTTGGAAGATCCCAAACTAAAAACAGCGGTATTTGCTAGCAACAACATAATGGAGGCAGTCAATCAATATAGATTGATCCGAAATCTGATTCAAATCCAATATAGCACCTATGGGTACATAAGAAATGTATCGAATCGATTCTTTTTAATGAATAGATCCGATCGCAACTTCAAATATGGAATTCAAAGGGATCAAATAGGAAATGATACTCTGAATCATATAACTATAAT